TTAAAAATAAGCTAAAATTAAGCTTTTGGGTTCATACCCCAAATATAAAGGTTAACCCTTTTTTTTAAAAATAAAGTGCCTGATTAAAGGATTATTCTGATAGGATAAATTAAGTAGTTTTCTACCTTTATTATATTTTATAGAATCAAACTATATCTAATAGAATCAAAATCTAACGTGCATCTTACACTAAAATATAATTTTTTTTAATTTAAATTCAAATAAAATATTTTTTTTTTTTATTTTATTTTTTAGAACGATAATTTCCATTTCTTCAAATTCATGATTTGGATGTTGAATTGGTTTAGAAATTAATTTATTAAGATTTATCCCCCTAATCTCAAATCCTAATAATTTATTAGCTTCAGAAGCCTCATTAAAATATTTTATTACTCAATCAATTGCTTCAATTAATTTCTTATTCAGAATTTTATTTAAAATATTTCTAATAAAAAATTTTGAAATAAATAATATTATCTCAATTATGATTAATTCTTCATTATTAATAAAAATAGGATCTACCCCATTCCACTTTTGATTCCCTAATATTGTTGAAGGTTTATCTTGATTAAATAATTTTATTTTAATAACCTGACAAAAAATTACCCCAATTATTTTATTATCTTATTATTTTAATAAAAATTTTTTAATTTTTATTATTATTATAAATGCAATTGTAGGGGCAATTGGAGGTTTAAATCAAACATCATTACGAAAGTTAATAGCATTTTCTTCTATTAATAATTTAAGATGAATACTATCATCTATTATAATCAGAGAAAATTTATGAATATTTTATTTTTTTATATATTCATTTATAATTAGAATTATATGTTTTTTATTTTATATAATAAATATGTTTTTTATTAATCAATTATTTTTTATAAATATTAATTATTTAATTAAACTAAGATTAATAATTAATTTTCTTTCTTTAGGAGGACTTCCACCATTTATTGGATTTTTCCCTAAATGAATTATTATTAACTTTTTAATTAATAATAATTTTTACATTTTAATTTTTATTTTAATTATAATAAGATTAATTATATTATTTTTTTATATTCGAATTATTTATTCTTCATTTATATTTAATTATTTAAAATTAAAATGAATTAAAATTAATTTTAAAAATAAAATAATTTATTTTATCAATATATTAAGATTTATTTCAATTTCAGGTATAATTATTAGAACTTTCTTTTTTTTATAAAAGGTTTTAAGTTAATTAAAACTAATAATCTTCAAAATTATTTATAAAGAAATTTCTTTAAGCCTTAATAATAAATTATACCATAAAATTTGCAATTTTATATCATTAAATTTTGACTATAAGACTTAATAAAAAAGAAATATATCTTGTTAATAAATTTACAATTTATCGCTTATAACTCAGCCATTTTATTTTTACTGCGAAAATGACTATATTCAACAAATCATAAGGATATTGGAACTTTATATTTTATTTTTGGAATTTGAGCAGGAATAGTAGGAACTTCTTTAAGATTACTCATTCGAGCTGAATTAGGAAATCCAGGTTCATTAATTGGAGATGACCAAATTTATAATACTATTGTAACAGCTCATGCTTTTATTATAATTTTTTTTATAGTTATACCAATTATAATTGGAGGATTTGGAAATTGATTAGTACCATTAATACTTGGAGCCCCTGATATAGCTTTCCCTCGAATAAATAATATAAGTTTTTGACTTTTACCCCCATCATTAACATTATTAATTTCAAGAAGAATTGTTGAAAACGGAGCTGGAACTGGATGAACAGTATACCCCCCACTTTCATCTAATATTGCTCATGGAGGAAGATCAGTAGACTTAGCAATTTTTTCTCTCCATTTAGCAGGAATTTCCTCAATTTTAGGGGCTATCAATTTTATTACTACTATTATTAATATACGAATTAATGGATTATCCTTTGATCAAATACCTTTATTTGTTTGAGCTGTAGGAATTACTGCACTATTATTACTTTTATCTTTACCTGTATTAGCAGGTGCTATTACTATATTATTAACTGACCGAAATTTAAATACATCCTTTTTTGATCCTGCTGGAGGAGGGGATCCAATCCTTTATCAACACTTATTTTGATTTTTTGGACATCCAGAAGTTTATATTTTAATTTTACCTGGATTCGGAATAATTTCTCATATTATTTCTCAAGAAAGAGGAAAAAAAGAAACATTCGGATCTTTAGGAATAATTTATGCCATAATAGCAATTGGATTATTAGGATTTGTAGTATGAGCTCACCATATATTTACAGTAGGTATAGATATTGATACACGAGCCTATTTTACCTCAGCAACTATAATTATTGCTGTACCAACAGGTATTAAAATTTTTAGTTGATTAGCAACTCTTCATGGAACTCAAATCAATTATAGACCATCTATTCTTTGAAGTTTAGGATTTGTATTCTTATTTACAGTAGGAGGTCTTACAGGAGTAGTTTTAGCTAATTCATCAATTGATGTAGCACTTCATGATACATATTACGTAGTAGCTCATTTCCATTATGTTTTATCTATGGGAGCAGTATTTGCCATTATAGGAGGTTTTATTCATTGATACCCATTATTTACTGGATTAACACTTAATCCTTATTTCCTAAAAATTCAATTTTTTACTATATTTATTGGAGTTAATTTAACTTTTTTTCCCCAACATTTCTTAGGTCTAGCAGGAATACCTCGACGATACTCAGATTATCCAGATGCTTATATTTCATGAAATATTATTTCATCTTTAGGATCTTATATTTCATTATTAGCAGTTATATTAATTTTAATTATTATTTGAGAATCAATAATTAATCAACGAATTATCCTATTCTCTTTAAATCTTTCATCTTCAATTGAATGATATCAAAATCTTCCCCCTGCAGAACATTCTTATAATGAACTACCAATTTTAAGAAATTTCTAATATGGCAGATTATATGTAATGGATTTAAACCCCATTTATAAAGGATTATCCTTTTTTTAGAAATGGCAACATGATCTAACTTAAATTTACAAAATGGAGCATCTCCATTAATAGAACAAATCATTTTTTTTCATGATCATACTTTAATTATTTTAATTATAATTACTATTTTAGTAGGATATTTAATAGTTAATTTATTTTTTAACAAATATATTAATCGTTTTTTAATGGAAGGACAAATAATTGAATTAATTTGAACAATTGTGCCAGCTATTACTTTAATTTTTATTGCTTTACCTTCATTACGTTTATTATACTTACTTGATGAATTAAATAATCCATTAATTACTTTAAAATCAATTGGTCATCAATGATATTGAAGTTATGAATATTCTGATTTTAATAATATTGAATTTGATTCTTATATAATTCCCTCTAATGAATTAACAAATAATAGATTTCGACTTTTAGATGTAGATAATCGAATTGTTTTACCTATAAATAACCAAATTCGTATTATAGTAACTGCAACTGATGTAATTCATTCTTGAACTATTCCATCTCTAGGAGTAAAAGTAGATGCCAATCCAGGTCGATTAAATCAAACTAATTTTTTTATTAATCGACCTGGAATTTTTTATGGTCAATGTTCAGAAATTTGTGGTGCTAATCATAGTTTTATACCAATTGTTATCGAAAGAATTTCAATTAAAAATTTTATTAATTGAATTAATAATTATTCATCATTAGATGACTGAAAGCAAGTACTGGTCTCTTAAACCATTTTATAGTAAATTAGCAATTACTTCTAATGAAAGAATTAGTTAATTTATAACATAAATATGTCAAATTTAAATTATTACTTAAGTAATATTCTTTTATTCCTCAAATAATACCAATTAATTGAATTTTATCTTTTTTTTTTTTTATTATTATTTTCATTTTATTTAACATTATAAATTATTACATTTTTAATAATAAAAATAAATCTAATAATAAATTAAATAATTTCAAAAAAAATAACTTAACTTGAAAATGATAACAAATTTATTTTCAATTTTTGACCCCTCCACTAATTTATTAAATTTACCTTTAAATTGAATTAGAACTTTCATTGGATTAATATTCATTCCTTATTCATTTTGATTAATTCCCAATCGTCATTTTATTTTTTGAAATTTTATTTTAAATAAATTACACTTAGAATTTAAAACTTTATTAGGAAATAACCCTAATTCTAATGGATCAACATTTATTTTTATTTCAATATTCTCATTTGTTTTATTTAATAATTTTTTAGGATTATTCCCCTATATTTTCACAAGAACTAGTCATTTAACTATTACCTTATCAATTTCTTTACCTTTATGATTAAGATTTATATTATATGGATGAATTAATAATACTCAACACATATTTATTCATATAATTCCAATAGAAACACCTAGAGTACTTATACCTTTTATAGTATTAATTGAAACAATTAGTAATATTATTCGACCTGGAACTTTAGCTGTTCGATTAACAGCTAATATAATTGCTGGACACTTATTAATAACACTTTTAAGAGGAACTGGACCTAATATACCTAATTATTTAATTTCATTATTAATTATTGTTCAAATTTTATTATTAATTTTAGAATCAGCAGTTGCTGTAATTCAATCTTATGTTATTGCAATTTTAAGAACTCTTTATTCTAGAGAAGTAAATTAATGAAAAATCATTTTAATCATCCATTTCACTTAGTAGATTACAGACCTTGACCTTTAACTGGAGCAATTGGAGTTATAACTTTAGTTACAGGTATAGTTAAATGATTCCATAATTTTAATATAAACTTATTAATTTTAGGTTACATTATTATTTTAATAACTATATATCAATGATGACGTGATGTTTGTCGTGAGGGAACTTTACAAGGTAAACATACCATTTTAGTTACTAAAGGGTTACGTTGAGGAATAATTTTATTTATTGTATCTGAAGTATTTTTTTTCATTTCATTTTTTTGAGCTTTTTTTCATAGAAGATTATCCCCAAACATTGAAATCGGAGCTATATGACCTCCTATAAGAATTATTCCATTTAATCCATTTCAAATTCCTTTATTAAATACTATTATTTTAATTACATCAGGTGTAACTGTTACATGAGCCCATCATGCCATTATAGAAAATAATTATTCTCAAATAACCCAAGGACTTTTTTTTACTATTATTTTAGGAATTTATTTTACTATCCTTCAAGCATATGAATATTTAGAAGCCCCTTTTACTATTGCAGATAGAATTTATGGATCAACATTTTTTATAGCAACAGGATTCCATGGTCTTCATGTAATTATTGGAACTTTATTTCTTTTAATTTGCCTAATTCGTCATTTATATAATCATTTTTCTACAAATCATCACTTTGGATTTGAAGCAGCAGCTTGATATTGACATTTCGTTGACGTAGTATGATTATTCCTCTATATTTCTATTTATTGATGAGGAAATTAATTATTTATATAATATATTTAGTATATTTGACTTCCAATCAAAAAGTTTAATTTTTATTAATATAAATAATTCTTATAATTATATATATATCAATATTTATTATACTAATTTCTAACATTTTTATATTTTTATCAATTATTCTATCAAAAAAGTCATTTTCAGATCGAGAAAAATCATCCCCATTTGAATGTGGATTTGACCCTAAATCTTCAGCTCGAATTCCTTTTTCTTTGCACTTCTTTTTAATTACAGTTATTTTTTTAATTTTCGATGTAGAAATTGCTTTAATTTTTCCTATTATTAAATTATTTAAATTAACAAATTTTATTATTTGATCAAAAATTAGATTTTTTTTTATTATTATTTTATTAATTGGTTTATATCATGAGTGAAATCAAAATATACTTAATTGAACCAATTAATTTAGGATTATAGTTTAAAAAACATTTGATTTGCACTCAAAAAATATTGAATCATTTCAATTTATCTTAAAATAAGAAGCAATTTGCATTTAATTTCGACTTAAAAGATAGAGTTTTATAGCTCCTTATTTATTAATTGAAACCAAAATAGAGGTATATCACTGTTAATGATATTATTGAATAAAAATTCCAATTAAAGAAATATAAAGTTTAAAATTAAGCTGCTAACTTAATTTTTAGTGGTTTAATTCCATTAATATTTCTTATTTATATAGTTTATACAAAACATTGCATTTTCATTGCAAAAATAAAAACTTTTTTTTTATAAATATTTAAAGATAAAATTATCTCCTTAATATCTTCAATATTATGCTCTTTATATAAGCTATTTAAATTTAATTAAATAATAATTAATAAAATTATTATTACTATTCATAATATAAAACTAAATAAATAAATTTTAAAATTATTTATTTGAAAAAAATTATAAAAAATAGAATATTTTTTTAAAATAATAAATATACCTTGACCTCTATAATATTCTCTTCAGCCTAAATCAATTCTTTTATATAAATATTGACCTATATTTAAAAAATAAAAATTTAATCCATAAGTTGATAAATTAGGTATAAATCATATTACACATAAAAAATTTCTTAAATTATAACTAAATAAAAATTTATTAACTGAATATAAATTTATATTACTAATTATATACCCTATTAATCCCCCTAATAAACTTACATAAATAACTATTATTTTTAAATTAAATGGTAAATAAATTACATAAGGATAAGGAAAAATAATTCATATTAAAAATCTTCCACTAATAATTCTTATAAATAATAATATAAATATTCTTTTTAACATTACATAATCTTCATCATATAAATTATATACTCTTAATAAATTAAAATCATTAATTATTAAATATATTATTAATCGAAAACTATAAAATATAGTTAAACCTGTTGAAATATAATATAATAAAAAAATAAAAAAATTTAAATTACTTATTATAACTATTTCTAAAATTAAATCCTTAGAATAAAACCCAGCTAAAAAAGGAACACCACATAAAGCTATATTTGAAACATTCATACATAATGAAGTCAAAGGAATATAATTTCTAATTCCACCTATAAAACGAATATCTTGAATATCATTTATTAAATGAATAATTACACCTGCACATATAAATAAAAGCGCTTTAAATATAGCATGTGTTAATAAATGAAAAAAAGCTAAATCTGGTAAACCTATTCTTAAAATTCTTATTATTAAACCCAATTGTCTTAAAGTTGATAAAGCAATAATTTTTTTTAAATCAAACTCATAATTTGCTGAAATTCCAGCTATAAATATAGTTAATCCTGATAATAATAATAAAATTTTTAATATATATATATTTTCTAATAAAATATTAAATCGAATTAATAAATAAACTCCTGCAGTAACTAAAGTTGAAGAATGAACTAAAGCAGAAACAGGTGTAGGAGCTGCTATGGCAGCTGGTAATCAAGATCTAAAAGGAATTTGAGCTCTTTTTGTTATTGAGGCAATAATAATCATAATCCCAATCATAAATATAGAAAAATCATTTCTTATAAAATCTAAATAAAATAAATAATTTCATCTCCCATAATTTATTATTCAAGAAATAACTATTAAAATAAAAACATCCCCAATTCGATTAGATAAAGCAGTTAATATACCAGCATTATAAGATTTAATATTTTGATAATAAATTACTAAACAATAAGAAACCAACCCTAAACCATCCCATCCTAATAAAATTCTAATAATATTAGGACTAATAATTAATAAAATTATTGAAAATACAAATAATAAAACTAAAATAATAAAACGATTTAAATTTAACTCAGATATTATATATCTTTTACTATAATAAATTACAACAGAAGAAATTATTAAAACAAATATTATAAATAATAAAGATATTCAATCCAATAAAATTCTTATTACAATTCTTAATGAATTAAAAGAAATTAACTCTCATTCTAAAAAAATAACCATATTATTCATAATAAAATAAATTATTATAAAAAAATTTAATAAACTAAATATAAATAAAAAAACAAATCTAATAAAACAAATTGAATATTTTTGAATAACTTAAAATGAATTTATTCATATTTTTGATACCACAAATCAATATTTTTATTAAATTATTTAAGTAAATAATTAAAATCAAATTATTACATAATCAATTTTTAAAATTAAAATATTTAAAGGTAATCAATGTAAAATTAATAATAAATATTCACGAGATAACCCTATATAGAATCTATATATTCCTGAGTAATATTTACCATGTTGTGTATATGAATATAAATATAATCTATAACCAGCTCTAAAAAAAGAAATTAATATTAATATTAATATTGAAATTCAAGATCATCTTATTAAGCTATTAATTAATCTAATTTCACCTATTAAATTTAAAGAAGGAGGAGCTGCTATATTTGAAGATAACAATAAAAATCACCATAATCTTATTGAAGGTATAAAATTCATTATTCCTTTATTAATATATAATCTTCGTCTATGTAAACGCTCATAATTAATATTAGCTAAACAAAATATCCCTGAAGAACATAAACCATGACCAATTATTAAAATATAAGAACCAATATAACCTCAATAATTTATTGTTATAATTCCACTAATTACAATTCTTATATGAGCAACAGAAGAATAAGCAATTAAAGATTTAATATCAACTTGACAAAAACATTTTAAACTAATATAAAATCCCCCTAATAAACTTACAGTAACTCAAATTATATTAAATTTTATTCCAATTCTTTGAATTATAATTATTACTCGCAATAACCCATAACCTCCTAATTTTAATATAATCCCAGCTAAAATTATTGAACCTGATACAGGGGCCTCAACATGAGCCTTAGGTAATCATAAATGAACAAAATATATTGGCATTTTAACTAAAAAAGCTATAATTATACAAAAATATAAAAAATATAAATTAAAATTAAAAAATTTAAAAAAATAAATCATAATATAATTTAATTCATTGAAAATATAAAAAATTCCCAATAATAAAGGTAAAGAAGCAAATAAAGTATAAAATAATAAATATATTCCTGCTTGAATCCGTTCTGGTTGATAGCCTCAACCTATAATTAACATTAATGTAGGAATTAAACTTCCCTCAAAAAATAAATAAAATATAAATAAATTTATTACTCTAAAAGTTAAATATAATATAACCAATAAAAAAATTAAATTAAATAAAAAAAAATTTACATAAAAACCTATTTTATATAAATTTTCTCTAGATATAATTATTAAAATACAAATTCAAATTCTTAATAAGATTAAACCATAAGATAAAATATCACATGAATATATATATCTTAAATTAGAATAAAATTCAATTCTTACTATTAAATTTATAAATATAAATATCATTAAAAATAATATTATTTGAACCAATCAAAATATATTTTGTTTAAAACACAAAGGTATTATAAATATTATTATTATTAAAAATTTTATCATTAAATTTTTCTTTATAATAATCTAAAACTTTGAAAATAATCATTTCCATGAGTACGAATTATTGATACTAAAATCGATAATCCTAAAGCACCTTCACAAACAGAAAAAACTAAAAAAACTATTAATATATATATATCATTCTCAATATTTATAAATAATACTAATATAAAAAAAAAAATTCTTAAAACAATAAATTCTAATCTTAATAAAACAATTAATAAATGCTTATGTTTTGAAACAAAAATTATATTTCCTAATATAAATATAACCATCACTAAAATTAATATATTTAAAACTATCATTAGTTTTTATAGTTTAAAATAAAACATTGGTCTTGTAAACCTAAAATAAGAAAAATCTTTAAAAACTTCAAAGAAAAAGAAAAATCTTTATCAATAATCTCCAAAATTATTATTTTATATAAACTATTCTTTGATAACAAAAATAATTTTATCTTTACTTATTATAAATTTTTCTATTATTATATTTTTTTTAAATCATCCTTTATCTATAGGATTAATAATTTTAATTCAAACTTTATTAACTTGTTTAATTTCAGGAATATTAATTAAAACATATTGATTTTCCTACATTCTTTTTTTAACATTCTTAGGAGGATTATTAGTTTTATTTATTTATGTCTCAAGAATTGCTTCAAATGAAATATTCAAAATTTCATTTAATATAAAAATTAATTTTTTTTTTTTATTAATTTTAAGAATTTTAATTTCAATAATATTTATATATAATTTAAATTGAATAAACTTTTCCATTAATATAGATATAGAAAATTTTTTTAATGAACATTTATTCTTTAATAATGAAAATAAAATTAATTTATCGAAATTATATAATAATCAAACCTTTTTAATAATAATAATAATAATTATTTATTTATTTATTACTTTAATTGCTGTAGTAAAAATTACCAATATTTTTTATGGCCCTATTCGATCATCAACAAATTAAACTAATGATAAATATCTATAAACCTATTCGAAAAACTCACCCTATTCTTAAAATTATTAACGGATCTTTAATTGACTTACCATCACCAACTAATATTTCATCTTTATGAAATTTTGGTTCTTTATTAGCTATATGTTTAATTATTCAAATTATTACTGGATTATTTTTAACAATATATTATACTGCTAATATCGAATTAGCATTTTATAGAGTAAATTATATTTGCCGAAATGTAAATTACGGATGATTAATTCGAACTTTACATGCCAATGGAGCATCATTTTTTTTTATTTGTATTTATATTCATATTGGACGAGGAATTTATTATGAATCATTTAATTTAAAAATAACTTGAATAGTAGGAGTAATTATCTTATTCCTATTAATAGCAACTGCTTTCATAGGATATGTTCTACCTTGAGGACAAATATCATTTTGAGGAGCAACAGTGATTACAAACTTATTATCAGCTATCCCATATTTAGGAAATATATTAGTAAATTGAATTTGAGGAGGATTTGCAATTGATAATGCAACTTTAACTCGATTTTATACATTTCATTTTATTTTACCATTTATTATTCTTATAATAACTATAATTCATTTATTATTCCTTCATCAAACAGGATCTAATAATCCATTAGGAATTAATAGAAATCTAGATAAAATCCCTTTCCATCCATTTTTTACATATAAAGATTTAATTGGATTTATTTTAATTATAATAATATTAATTTTATTAACTCTAACAAATCCTTACTTATTAGGAGACCCAGATAATTTTATTCCTGCTAATCCATTAGTTACTCCAGTTCATATTCAACCAGAATGATATTTTTTATTCGCTTATGCTATTTTACGATCTATTCCTAATAAATTAGGTGGAGTAATTGCTTTAGTTTTATCTATTTTAATTTTAATTATTTTACCTTTTACTTTTAATAAAAAAATTCAAGGTATTCAATTTTATCCTATTAACCAAATTATATTTTGAATTATAGTTACTACTATTATTTTATTAACTTGAATTGGAGCACGACCAGTTGAAAATCCTTATATCATTACTGGTCAAATCTTAACTATTTTATATTTTTCTTACTATATTATTAATCCTTTATTAAGTAAATATTGAGATAATTTAATCTTTAATTAATTAATGAGCTTGTTATTAAGCATATGTTTTGAAAACATAAGAAAGAATTAAATATTCTATTAATTTATACTAAAAATATTTATTATATAAAAATAATTTTTAATCCTAAATAAAATAATAAAAAATTTAAAGAAATAGGTAAATAAATTTTTCAAGCTAAATATATTAATTTATCATAACGATATCGAGGTAAAGTACCTCGAACTCAAATAAATAAAAATCTAATTAATCTTAATTTTAAATAAAAAAAAAAAGATAATTCATATCCACCTAAATAAATTAAAACAAATAATAATCTTATAAATAAAATTCTTGAATATTCCGCTAAAAAAATCAATGCAAATCCCCCTCTTCTATATTCAATATTAAATCCAGAAACTAATTCTCTCTCACCTTCAGCAAAATCAAATGGAGTTCGATTAGTTTCTGCTAATCTAGATGAAAATCAACATAATCTTAAGGGAAATATAATAAAAATAAATCAAACTAAACTTTGATATTTACTAAAATTAATTATATTAAATCTTATAATTATAATAATTCTTGACATTAAAATTAATGCTAATCTTACTTCATAAGAAATAGTTTGAGCAACAGCACGTAAACCCCCTAATAAAGCATAATTTGAATTAGAAGATCAACCAGCAATTATAACTGTATAAACCCCTAATCTAGTACAACATAAAAAAAATAAAATCCCCAAATTAAATCTAATCATATTAAAATAATAAGGAATTAATATTCAAATTATTAAAGATAATATAAAACCAATAACTGGAGAAAAATAATAAGATAAATAATTAGAAAATCTTGGATAAGTTTGTTCTTTAGTAAATAATTTAATTGCATCAGAAAAAGGTTGTAAAATTCCTATATAACCAACCTTATTAGGACCTTTACGAATTTGAATATAACCTAAAACTTTTCGTTCTAATAAAGTTAAAAAAGCAACCCCAATTAAAACCCCTAAAATTAAAATTAATATTCCTAAAAAAATTAATACTATATCTTTTAAAATCATTTACTATCTATATAATAAATTATATATTTATGAATTCTAAAATCATTACATTTTGTCTGACAAAATAGTTTATTATTTATAAAATAATTAATAATATTCTTAAAATAAATTTAATTTAAATATTTAATCCTTTCGTACTAAAATATTTTATTTTACTAAAGATAGAAACCAACCTGGCTCACACCGGTTTGAACTCAGATCATGTAAGATTTTAATGATCGAACAGATCAAAATTTTAAACTTTTGCGTTTAAATTTTATCTTAATCCAACATCGAGGTCGCAAACTCTTTTTCTTATTTGAACTAAAAAAAAAAATTACGCTGTTATCCCTAAGGTAATTTTTTCTTTTAATCAAAATTATTTTGGATCAATTACTCATTTATTTATGGTTTTTCTAAAAAAAAGTTATTTTTATTTTTTTATCACCCCAACATAATAAATTATTTTATTTCAATTAAAAATTTTACATATAATTTTAATAAAATAATCTATAAAACTCTATAGGGTCTTCTCGTCTTTTAATATCATTTTAGCTTTTTAACTAAAAAATTAAATTTTATTTTTAACTTAGAGACAGTTTATATTTCATCCAATCCTTCATACAAGTCACCAATTAAGAGACTAATGATTATGCTACCTTTGTACAGTCAAAATACTGCAGCCCTTTAATTATTTATCAGTGGGCAGATTAGACTTTAAATTATTTTCAAAAAGACATGTTTTTGATAAACAAGTGAATATATATATTTGCCGAATTCCTTTAAATTAATTTATTATAAATTAAATTAATTATTAAATTTATTATACTAATTTTATCATTATAATTAATTTTAATAAATTATAAATTATTTTTTTATAAAAAATTAAATTATCTATAAAATTTTAATTTAATTGAAATTATTTATAATAAATTATAATTTATAAACAATATAAATATTAAAAATTTCAAAATTTCATTTAATATAATTATAAAAATTTAATTTAAAGCTTATCCCTTAAATTATTAAATTTTATTTTAAAATAATTATTTAATTAAATATTTTATAAAATAAAAATAAAATTTAATTTTTTTCTAAAAAAACTAGATATATTAAAAAACGATTAACATTTCATTTCAAATTAATTATTTAAAATATTTATGCAACAATAACTTTTATAATTAATTATCTCTTTTTAATTCGAGAATTTTTTATTTAAAATAATTTATTAATAAACTCTGATACACAAGATACAACAAATTAAATTTACTTTTATAAAAATTAATTTTCAAATTATTTCAAAATTTCATTTACATTACTAATTTACTATAAATTTTTAAATTATTTCTTTATTAATACTAAAACCCCCATTATAATATTAAAATTACTTTTATTAATTAAAAATTTATTAATTTTTCCCCCTCAAATTAATTGAAAATTCAATATCATTTCAATGTAAATGAAATACTTATTCAAGCTCTAATTTGTATTTCTAGAAACACTTTCCAGTACCTCTACTTTGTTACGACTTATTTCAATTTATTAATGAAAGCGACGGGCAATATGTACATATTTTAATTTTTAATCATTTTAATAAATTAAATAAAATTACATTTAAATCCACCTTTAATTAATTATTACAAATTAAAATCCATAAATAAATAAATTTATTGTAATCCATTATATTCTTAATTATAATCTACATCTTGATCTGATTTAACTTTTTTTTAAAAATTTAAAATATTATTATTATTTAAAAATATTTTTTTAACAACGATATATAAAATAATAAATTAAGTAAATTTATTCGTGGAATATCAATTATTAAACAGATTCCTCTAAATGAACTAAAATACCGCCAAATTATTTAAGTTTCAATAAATAATTATCTACTATTTTAATATTTTTTATTTAAATTTTTATATAATAGGGTATCTAATCCTAGTTTATTATTAAAATTTATTAAATCAAATTTTTAAAAAATTAATTTCAATTAAATTAAAATTTCACTTAATAATTTAATATTTTATTAAAAATATTTAATTTTAATTAATTAATAATAAAATTTAATTTAATTTTTGTATAACCGCAACTGCTGGCACAAAATTTGTTATTAATTTTTATATTACTAAATCTTAATTTCTTAAATTTTTAATATTAATTACTACAATATTTATTATTAATATTATTAAAATAATAATAAATTAACACTAAAATTTATATGTAAAATAAATTTATAATAAATTTTATAAACCATAAAAAATTTATTTAATAGAAAATTTTTTCACATAGTTTTTTTTTTTTTTTTTTATAATAAAATATTTATTATAAATTATTAAATTTTTATTATTTTTCTTTTCTTTCTTCAATTAATATTATTATTAAAAATTAATAACTATATAAATCAATTTATATTAAGTGAAATAATTAATTTATTTTTAAAATTATAATTTATTAAATTTATATTATTAAATTTATTTAATTAATAATTAATTTATAATTTAAATTATTATTAATTATATTAATAAATTAAATATTTAATATATATATATATATATATATAAAACCGTTTTTAATAAATTTTCTTTAAATAATAAAAAAAAA